AGTTAGAAATATTTACAGAAAAAAAAGATCTCCTCTGGGTTGAAAAACCTCTTGTGACTATTCTTTTTGACTATAAACGATGGAATAGGCCATTCCGATATATAAAAAACAATAAATTTGAAAATGCTGTAAGAAAAGAAATGTCACAATATTTTTTTTATATATGTCAAAGTGATGGAAAAGAAAGAATATCTTTTACATACCCGCCCAGTTTGTCAACTTTTTTGGAAATGATACAAAGAAAGATTTATTTGTTCACAGCATATAAACACTCTTCTGATGAATTATATAATAATTGGAGTTATAGCAATGAACAAAAAAAAAAAAACCTAAACAAAAAATTTATAAATAGAGTAAAAACTCTAGACAAAACTTTAGATCGGATATTTTTTGTTCGGGATATACTCGAAAAAGAGACTCGATTTTTTAATGATAATCCTCAAAACGAATACTTACCTAAAATATATGATCCCTTCTTGAATGGTCCCTATCGTGGACGAATCAAATTTTTTTTTTCAACTTCAACCATAAATGAAACTTCCAGAAAAAATAACATAGAGGTTTTTTGGATAAATAAGATTCATGGTATCCTTCTTATTTGTAATTACCTAAACTTTGAACAGACAAAAAATACATTTGATAGAAAACCATTAACAACAGAAATTTTGTATTTCTTGAACTTAATCAATGAACGTACTGAAAAAACACCATCAAGTTTCAATTTTAATTTTAAAGAGCTTTCTTTACTTCCCGAACAAGAACAAATAAAAATGGATTCAGAAGATCAAAAAAAAAATTATAAATTTCTATTTGATGCAGTTATAAGAGACCCTAACGATCAAAAAATAAAAAAAAAACCTATCGGACTAAAAGAAATCAGTAAAAAAGTTCCTCGATGGTCATACACTTTAATTAACGACTTGGAACAACAGGAGGGAGAAAACGAAGAGGGGGCGGCAACGGATTATGAGATTCGTTCACGAAAAGCCAAACGTGTAGTGATTTTTACTGATAACCTACAAAATACTGATACTAATACCAAAGATACTAATAATCCTGATGAAACAGACCAAGAGGCTTTGATACGTTATTCACAACAACCGGATTTTCGTCGAGACATAATAAAAGGTTCTATGCGCGCTCAAAGACGTAAAACAATTATTTGGAAACTTTTTCAAGCAAATGTACATTCACCCCTTTTTTTGGATAGAATAGAAAAGGACGTTTTTTTTTCTTTTGATATCTCTGAGCCGGTGAAATTTTTTTTTAAAAATTGGATGTGGAAAAACACAAAATTAAAAATTTCAGATTATACAGAAAAAAATACAAAAGACAGTGAGAAAAACAAAGAAAAAGAAAAAATAGAAGAAGACAAAAGAAGAGAAAAGACACGTATAGAAATAGCAGAAGTATGGGATAGTATTATATTTGCTCAAATAATAAGAGGTCTTCTGTTAGTAACCCAATCGATTTTTAGAAAAAATATTCTATTACCCTTCTTGATAATAGTTAAAAATATTGTACGTATACTATTGTTTCAATTTCCCGAATGGTCCGAGGACTTAAAGGATTGGAATAGAGAAATGCATATTAAATGCACTTATAATGGCGTCCAATTATCAGAAACAGAATTTCCTAAAAACTGGCTAACAGACGGTATTCAGATAAAGATCCTATTTCCTTTTCGTCTGAAACCTTGGCACAAATCTAAGCTACAAAAAACTTATACCAATCAAATGAAAAAGAAAGGACAAAAAAATGATTTCTGTTTTTTAACAGTTTGGGGAATGGAAACTGAACTGCCTTTTGGCTCTGCCCAAAACCACCTTTCATTTTTTGAACCTATTTTTAAAGAACTCAACAAAAAAATTAGAAAATTGAAAAAGCAGTGTTTTCTAGTTCTAAGAATTTTAAAAGAAAAAACAAAAATTTTTCTAAATGTTTCAAAAGACATAAAAAACCGGTTTAGTAAAACTATTCTATTTCTAAAAGAAATAGTAAAAGAACTCGAAAAAATAAACCCAATTCTATTATTTGGATTGAGAGAACTAGAAATATATCAATTCAGTGAAACTAAAAAAGAAAAAGATTCAATAAGAAATAAGCAGCTAATTCACGAATCGTTCAGTAAAATTAGATCTACAGATTGCACAAATTATTCATTAACAAAAAAAAAAATAAAAAATTTGACTGATAGAACAAATACACTCATAACTCAAATAGAAAAAATAAAAAAAGAGAACAAAAAAGAATTTATAATCCCAAATATCAGTTCTAACAAAAACAAAATGAGTTATGATGATAAAAAATTAGAATCGCCAAAAAATATTGGGCAGATATTAAAAAGAAGAAATGCTCGACTAATCCGTAAATCACATTATTTTATAAATTTTTTTTTGATTGAAAGGATATACATAGATATCTTTTTAGGTATCATTAATATCCCGAATATCAATGCACAATTTTTTCGGGAATCAACAAAAAAAATCCTTAATAAATACATTTACAACGACAAAGATATTTCTAATAATGAAACAAATCAAGAAAGAATTTATAAAAAAAACAAAAGTATAATTCACTTTATTTCGACTATAAAAAAGTCACTTTCTACTATCAGTAATAAAAGTAGTAATAAAAACGCACAGACCTTTTTTGACTTATCCTACGTGTCACAAGCATATGTATTTTACAAATTATCACAACCCCTAGCCCTTAACTCATACTTATACAAGTTAAGATCCATTTTTCAATATAACGGAACAGCTTTTTTTCTTAAGAATGAAATAAAGGATTATTTTGTTGGAATCCAGAAAATATTTCATTCCAAATTAAGACATAATTCTCTTCGAAATTCTGGAATGAATCAATGGAAAAATTGGTTAAAAGGTCATGATCAATATCATTTATCTCCGGTTAGATGGTCTAGCTTAGTACCACAAAAGTGGCTAAATAGAGTCAATAAACACTCTATAGCTAAAGCTAAAACTAACCATTTAAAGAAATGCGATTCATATGAAAAAAACCGATTAATTCACTACGAAAAACAAAAAAATTTTGAAGCCGCCTCATTACAAAAGGAAAAAGAGAATTTTAAAAAACACTATAGATATGATCTTTTAGCATATAAATTTATATCATCTAAATCAATTAATTATGAAGATCAGAAAAACTCATCTATTTATGGATTACCATTACAAGCAAATAATAACCAAGAGATTATTTATAATTACAGCACACATAAACGAAAATTTTTTAATGTGCTAGGAGATATCCCTATCAATAATTATCTAGTCGAAGATGATATTATAGATATGGAGAAAAATCCGGACAGAAAATATTTTGATTGGATAATTCTCAATTTTTGTCTTAGAAAGAAAGTAGATATTGAGGACTGGATCAATATTGATACTGACACCACTAGTAATAAATATAGTAAGACTTGGGGGAATAATTATCAACTACTTGATAAAATCGATACGAAGGGTCTTTTTTATCTTACGATTCCTCAAAATAAAGAAATCAACCTATCCAATAAAAAAAAAAAACTTTTTGATTGGATGGGAATGAATGACGAAATACGAAGTTGTCCCATATCAAATCTGGAACGTTGGTTTTTCCCAGAATTTTTTATACTTTATAACACGTATAAGATTAAACCATGGGCCATCCCAATCAAATTTATTCTTTTGAATTTGAATATAAACGAAAATGCTAGTGAAAATAAAAGCATCACGGGAAAGAAAAAAAGAGATATATCAATATTTTCGAATGAAAAAAAATATCTTGAATCAGAAAACCGAAATCAAGTAAAAAAAGAATCCGCAAGCCAAGCAGGTTTTGAATCATCTCTCTCAAAGCAAGACAAAGATATTGAAGAAGGTTTTGTGGGATCAGACATGAAAAAAGATCGAAATAAAAAACAATACAAGAACAATACGGAAGCGGAGTTTGATTTCTTCCTAAAAAGGTATTTGCGTTTTCAATTGAGATGGGATGATGTTTTAAATAAAAAAATGATCAATAACATCAAAGTATATTGCCTTCTGCTTAGACTGATAAATCCAAGAGAAATTTCTATATCCTCTATTCAAAGGGGCGAAATGAGCCTGGATATTCTACTGATTCAGAAAGATTTAACTCTTAGAGAATTGATGAAAAAGGGAATATTGATTATCGACCCAATCCGTCTGTCTATAAAAAATGAAGGACAATTTATTATATATCAAGCCATAGGTATTTCGTTGGTTCATAAGAGTAAACATGAAATAAATCAAAAGTACCTAGCAAAAAGCACTGTTGATAACAAGAATTCTGCTGAATTCATTACAAAATATCAAAAAATGACTGGAAATAGAGACAACAATCATTATGATTTGTTTGTTCCTGAAAATATTTTATCCCCTAGACGTCGTAGAAAATTGAGAATTCTAATGTGTTTTAATTCTAGAAATGCTGCATTTTGTAATGGGAAGAAGGAAAACAGTCAAGTTTTGGATAAAAGCAAAAGAGACACAAATAAACTAATTAAATTAAAGTTCTTTCTTTGGCCTAATTATCGATTCGAAGATTTAGCTTGTATGAATCGATATTGGTTTGATACCAATAATGGCAGTCGTTTTAGTCTGGTAAGGATACATATGTATCCGCGATTAAAAATTCGTTAGTTAATGGTAGATTTGTTTTTCCTATATTTACCGTAGCATGATCTATGAAAACAAAGAAATGCACACATGCATTGCCTTACATTCCATTATGATACAAGATTCATTGACATATCAATTATATCTATAAATGATCACCAAAATCTTCTTTTTTTCTATTTTAGGTCTAAATACATTTTTATCTTTTGTGAGTACCGAAAAGAAGATTTTGGTATACCTATTCGAATACAATTTTATTTGATCAAATTTGGAATTTTGTTAAAAATATTGTGTATACTAAATTAAACTGAATGGCATTATTATTATTGATCAATAAAACTACCTAACACTAAAAAAAGG